TGACTTCGTCCCAACGAAGGGTTGAATCGTCTATTTGCACTTGAAAGATAACCTAGAAAGTCAAGGAAATGCTTGGATAATGTTTTTATCCTTTCTGATTGATACCACACATAAAAACGACATTTCCAAAATAGAGCAAGGTAATAGTTCCATTTATTCAGAATAAAAAAAGTCCATTTTGAAGCCAAAATAGATTTTCCTTGATACCTAACATAATGCATACAAATATCTTTGAACATACATGATATGGCTTGAAAATCCTTAGTAACGACATTTACAAAATACTCTTTTTTTATTTTTCCATAGAAAATAGTTCGCTCAAAAAAGGTTCCAAAAAATGTTGATCGTAAATGATAGGATTGGTTACGTAAAAAAACAAAAATAGATTCGTATTCACAGACATGAGAATTATATAAGAATAAAAAAAATCTCTGATTTCTTTTTGAAAGGGTGGAAATATATTTATTTTGGAAAAAAAAATGGTTCCAATTACGATTCTCGTGGAAAACGAATCGTAAAAAATGTAAAGAAGAAGAATCTTTCACCCAACAACGAAGAATTAAAACCAATATTTCAAGATGAACAGGATAAGGTATTAGTATATTTGACACATAATTTAAACGGGAGAATTTATCTTCTAAAAAGGGAAATATGGAATGAATTGATCGTAAATTTTGAGATTCGTCTATTTTATTATCTTCAAGAGAAGATACTAAGCCTAGAAAAAGTTTAATTTCCACAATAACCGCTAACTTACCCGATATGATTTGCAAATAAAAATGTTTGTTGTGCCCAAAAAAAGCATTTTGGTTATAATCATAAGTAGAAATAAGAAAAGAATTCTGGTGATACATTCGAGTAATTAATCGTTTCACAATTAGTAACCTAACCTTTTTGTCATAACTTACATTTTCGAACAAACTTGATCGATTGAAACTACGATTAGGAGTAAGTGCATAAATATACTCCTGGAAAAAAAGTGGATATAAAAAATAAGAGTCCTGTGTCCTAGTTCGCTCTCGGTCGAAATTTTTTTTGAATTCTTCCATTTTTATTTGAAAGTTTATTTGAACCAAAGTAAAATATTCTTTGGGTTATCAAATAATACATAATACATAGTGTGATACAGTTAAAATAAAGTGTTTGTTTTATTATTATTCATAATCAGATTCTTATTGTATAATAATACTAAAAAAGTAAGAAAAAGATAGATACCTCGTGATAAACGGACTCGATCCTATGTTTTTCCACCCAATCGGTTTATATTCATTACATTATACGATAACAAGATGATTCAAAATCTTTTCTTTTTTCAACGCAATCGCTCTTTTGATTTTGTAAAAAGGGAGATTTTATCAATATGCTCTTTCTTTTACACATACACACGTATCTACATTATATTATGGATATGGAATAAGGATTCGTTCAAAAAAAAAAAACGTTTATTCTGATAAAACAGGTATGTTCTGGGACGGAAGGGATCGAACCTCCGAATAGCGGGACCAAAACCCGTTGCCTTACCACTTGACTACGCCCCAATTCGATTTCTATTCAACACTAATCAAACTAATATTGGTATTGATTACTTATCAATTCTGGTCAAAATTTATATTTAATAAATTGATTAAATTGTTGCTAAAATTTTAACATGTATAAATATCGAATAAAACTAAATTCATTGATCATTACATATAATTGAATTAAAATATTATGTGAAAGTCTAATTTCTTATATTCTCTTATCCTTTGAGAATAGAAGTTTTTTTGATTGGGTAAATAAAAAAAAAAGAATAAAGTAGACAATAAAATTCTTTTTTTTTTAGATTAAAAACTCAATAAAAATGCAATTATCTTCACGAAAAAATGGTTGTTATATTTAATATCTTTAGTTTGATCTGTCTTAATTTTACTCTTTATTCGAGTCTTTTTTTCTTTTCAAAATTGCCCGAGGCCTACGCTTTTTTAAATCCAATCGTAGATGTTATGCCAGTCATACCTGTATTCTTTTTTCTCTTAGCATTTGTTTGGCAAGCCGCTCTAAGTTTTCGATGAGGTCTTTAATTTAATAATGTACTAAAAAAAATTCTAACAATTGATAAGATCAGATAAATCTTACAGTATGAATCCTAGATTCAAACATTGAAATTCGTGGATAGACACGATAACTCCGTTCTGGGGACCTTTTTCCAATTTTCCAATGCATATATCCTTTATGTATTATGTATATATATCTATTCTATTTCTATATATAGATATATAGTATATATAGTTATAGTTAAGGATACAAAGTTAGAATCAACTAATTAATAAAAGATTCTTATTACAAGTAAATTTCAATCATTTTATTTTTTATTTCTAGAAACATCGCTTTATTTCATAGTATCAAACAAATCAAATATAGGATATGTGATATAAAAACGGAGAATATATTCCCTTTTTTTTTTCCAAAAAAACGATCATGGAGATTGTGTAATGCTTACTCTTAAACTATTTGTTTACAC